AATTTGGTAAGTGGGTGCATTGATTTGTGTAGTGTATCATTATTTTTATCTTGTTTAATTTGTCAATATAAAAATATGTGGGGTGTTGATTGTTGTGTGTGTATTTTTATATTGATTAAATTTGGTGATTACATCATTTTTTTGTTGACATTTGTTAAGTTAAAATAGGGGAAAAATAGAGGAAGATAAAGTACAAACTAATGAATGATTAATGGTTTGATTGATGTAGGTAAAAGTCATATAAAAATGATCGTTTGTTTTGTTAAAATGACAAAAATAAAAATAAACGATAAAAAAAAGGGTAAAAATAAGAGTTTAGGTGTAAATTCCTAGAAGAGGAAATAAAGAGAAATATGTCCGGTGACCATTACATTATTGGCTACTATATAGGTAGCTGGGGGACCCACCATGAATGGGGTAAAAGTGCATCAGTGTCAAGTTTGAGACGACCTTATCCATACAACCATGACACTAGGTACATTACGGGCGCCGTCCGCTCGCATGTCATGTGATGTACACGTCAAGAGGAAGATATCTCCTGCTACGCACTAGAAGGGCTTATTGAAGAGACCCCAAAAAGAAAACTAGTCTAGGGGAGGTCGGATGCCGCGATTACGAGGCAAAGTGAGGAGTATTCATCCGACCACTTGCATCTGTGAAGAGCGAGTGAGAAGGAATAAAGCAAGTTATGGCCCTGAAATAGGAACCAGAGGCGCAAAAGCGCAAGTTGTGCGAGGGTGTAGGGGGAAAGTATGGTCCTGAAGCTGGTCGCTGAAAGCAGAACAGACGTCGAGTAGCTCGGTTCTCGTGAGGATTACGATTAATAAATAACCAGGCTCTCTGGCTTGTGAGCACCTGAAGGTTGTTGGTGGAGGACTTGAATTGTGGAGATGGACTGGAACTTATGGGCGAGTGGATTCATGTATGAACTAGGATATTCCTCGTTTACTGGACTGTGTTATGCACAGGTGAACATTATCGACCTTGGGCGACGCTTGTCTCGTGTCGTTAGGTAGGATGTCTTGGGTTTATTGTGCCTGAAATAGGAATGTGCCTGGAAAGGTTACCACCCGATTAAGGTATTTTTGGGCTGTGATATGTGATTTCCGTTGGTTCTAGCATTACTCAATATGTGAAATATCCTACATTAATATCATGTCTGATGTGGACAAGAATTGTATGCAAAGTAATACATACCTAAATAAACCATGTAAAAACATGGGGGGGTAGGGGGGGTAGTTGGATGTTCCTATAGTTAAATTGTTATAACGGTGGTTTTTCAGGCCATAGATCCTGGTTAATGTCCAGGTAGGAATTTATGATAAGTTTTGTATTATTCATAAGTCTATGTTTTGTATTGGGAGGGTTAGCGGTTGCGTCTAACCCTTCTCCTTATTATGGGGTTGTGGGTCTGGTTGTGGCCTCTATCGCAGGATGTGGGTGATTGGTTAGTTTAGGGGTTTCTTTCATGTCTTTGGTACTGGTAATGGTATATTTAGGTGGGATGTTAGTGGTGTTCGTCTATTCTGTGGCTTTGGCAGCTGATCCTTATCCGGAGTCTTGAGCGAGCCTGCGGGTTGTAAGCTATGGCTTAGGAATAGGATTGGTTGTTGCTGTGGGGGTTGTTGTAGGGGGGTTTTATGGGGGTGATGTTGGGGTGGAAACGGTTAATAATGCGGGCCTATCCTGAGTTCGGTCGGATTTTAGTGGGGTAGCAATATTTTACTCGCTCGGGGCGGGGCTGTTTTTAATTGCTGGGTGAGGCTTATTATTAACGCTGTTTGTGGTATTGGAGCTTGTGCGGGGGTTATCCCGGGGGGCAATTCGGGCGGTTTAGGATAGCGCCAGAAAGTAGTTTAGTTGAGAATACCAGCTTTGGGAGCTGGTGACAAAGGTTCGACCCCTTTCTTTCTGATTAATGTAAAACTCTAAGAAGATGTATAGTCTTCAATCTTTGGTTTACAAGACCAATGTTTTTATAAACTATTAGAGTTAGTTAAAGTTTGAGTATTTTGTTTTCTAGTACACTTGCGATAGGGAATAGGACTAGAAGAATTAGGAAGTAGGAGAACGAGGCTAGTTGGCCAATGATGATGAATGGGTGTTCCACTGGTTGGCTGCCTACTCATGTTAGAATGAGGATGTTGGCTACTAGGGCTCAGAATAGGATTTGTGATAGGGGTCGGAAAGTTATTGAGCGTTGTTTGGATTTGTGGAGTAGAGGGATTAGGAATAGGACTAGAATTGAAGCTGCCAGGGCTAATACGCCTCCTAGTTTGTTGGGGATTGATCGTAGAATAGCGTATGCGAATAGGAAGTATCATTCAGGTTTGATGTGTGGAGGGGTAGCTAGGGGGTTGGCCGGCGCGAAATTTTCTGGGTCTCCTAGCATATTTGGGGAAAATAGTGCTAGAGCAGCTAGTAGGATTAGTATTAGGGCAAATCCTAGAATGTCTTTGATGGAGTAGTAAGGGTGGAATGGGATTTTGTCGCAGTCCGATGGGATGCCTAGGGGGTTGTTTGAGCCTGTTTCGTGCAGGAAGGTAAGATGGACTAATGTCAGCCCTGCGATTAGGAATGGTAGAAGGAAGTGGAGTGCGAAGAATCGAGTGAGTGTTGGATTATCGACTGAGAATCCTCCTCAGGCTCATTCTACTAATGTTTGGCCGATGTACGGGATGGCTGAGAAGAGGTTAGTAATGACGGTAGCTCCTCAGAATGATATTTGTCCTCAAGGTAGGACGTATCCTACAAAGGCAGTTGCTATTAGCATTAAGAGTAAGATAATGCCGACATTTCAGGTTTCTTTGTTTATGTATGAGCCGTAGTAGAGTCCTCGGCCAATATGTAAGTAGATGCAGATGAAGAAGAATGAGGCTCCGTTTGCGTGCAGGTTTCGGATTAGTCATCCGAATTGGACGTCTCGGCAGATGTGGGCTACGGAGCTGAAAGCTAGGGAAGTGTCCGCTGTGTAATGTATAGCTAGCAGTAGACCTGTAGTGATTTGTATGATTAGGCAAATGCCTAGTAAAGATCCGAAGTTTCATCAAATGGAGATATTTGACGGAGTAGGAAGGTCGATTAACGCATCGTTGATGGTTTTTATGATGGGGTGGTTTTTACGTAGATTGAGGGCCATTATTTTGGTTCTGTACGTTGATATCAGTATGATTAGGATTGATAAGGCGAATGTTCCTAGGTATGATTTAATTAGGCCGGTATGTAAGGTAGTAGCAGTTTTTGATGCTATTACTTGTAAGTTAGCTAGTCCTTCTGGACCTAGCATTTTGTATCAAGATAGGTCGATTAGGTGTGAAGAAATATTCTGGCCCCCGCTCAGTAGGTTAGTTGTGCTAAATCGGTGGATGAGCGGGTTAAAGTAGCCTAGGGCTGTGGAGAAATCTGAGAAGCGATTTCGTTTAGGGGAAATTAGTGTTTGTGACACTTTTGAGAGTTCTAGGGCTAAGGCAGCTCCTAGTAATGTAACTGTAAGGGCTGTTAGTTTGATGGATAGTGGCATAGTTAGTGGTGGGGTTTTTGTAGGGAGGATGTAGGAGGTAATTAGAAGGCCTGCTACAATGCTTCCTACTGCCAGACGGGTGATTGAAGATAGGATTGCTGGGTTGTTTTCGTTTATTGCAGTAAGTGGGGGGATTCGCACGAAGCCTGTTTGTACTAGTAGGGTTATTCGTAGTGTGTAAATTGCAGTGAATGATGTAGCTAGTAGGGTGAGGGTGAGAGCTCAGGCATTCAGGTAGGATGTGCTGAGGCTTTCGATAATTTGGTCTTTTGAGTAAAATCCTGCTAGGAAGGGAGTTCCTATGAGGGCAAGGTTTCCAATTGTTAGGCATGAAGTAGTTGTTGGTAGTATTTTTTGAAGGCCTCCTATTTTTCGGATGTCCTGTTCTCCGTTTAAGTTGTGAATGATAGATCCAGAGCATAGGAACAGTATAGCTTTGAAGAATGCGTGGGTTGAAATATGGAGGAAGGCTAGTTGGGGAAGGTTTAACCCGATTGTGACTATTATTAGGCCTAGTTGGCTGGATGTGGAAAAGGCAATGATTTTTTTGATATCATTTTGTGTTAGAGCGCATGTGGCTGCAAATAGTGTGGATAAAGCTCCTAGGCATAAGCATAGGGTGAGAGCGGTGGGGTTGTTGTTAAATAATGGATGAGTTCGGATTAATAGGAAAATTCCGGCTACTACTATTGTGCTGGAGTGGAGTAGGGCGGATACGGGGGTAGGGCCTTCTATGGCGGCTGGAAGTCATGGGTGAAGGCCGAATTGGGCTGATTTGGCTGTTGCAGCTATAATCAGGCCTAAAATTGGAAGTGTTGGGATTTGGTCTGTGGATAGGATTTGTTGGATTTCTCAGGTGTTTGTATTGGTTGCTAGTCATGCTATGCATATGATTAATCCGATATCTCCTACTCGGTTGTATAAGACAGCTTGTAGGGCAGCAGTGTTGGCTTCTGCTCGTCCGTGTCATCAGCTGATTAGGAGGAATGACATGATTCCTACTCCCTCTCATCCGATGAATAGGACAAAGAGGTTGTTTGAAGTAATTAAGATCAGCATAGCAATTAGGAAAAGAAGTAGGTATGTGAAGAATTTTGTAATATATGGGTCTGAGGCCATGTATCATGTTGCGAATTGTAGGATGGATCAAGAGACAAATAGAGCGATTGGGAAGAAGGTTAAGGAGTAGAAGTCTATAGTAATACTGATTGGGATTTTAAAGTTCGTGATGAATTTTCATTCTCATAGGAGGGCGAGGCTTTCTGTTCCTGAGTGGAGGAAGATTGTTATTGGGATCAGGCTGATCAGAAATGAGGTTTTAACGGTTTTTACAATAGTTGTTGGGGTATTTTTGAGTTTATTTGATAAAAGGGGGAAGACTAAAGGGGTGGAGAGAGTTGCTAAGGTCAGTAGTATGAATGTATTCAGGATTAGTGATATATCCATTACTTTCACTTGGATTTGCACCAAGGTTACTGGTTCCTAAGACCATTGGATTACTGCTATCCTTTGAAAGTAAGAGGACTGAGGTTTTATACTCAGACTCAAGAATTAGCAGTTCTTGTTGATTAAATCTCCTCTCGGCGAGTAAGAAGGGTTTAACTTCTATTTTTAGAATCACAGTCTAATGTTTTGGTTAAAACTATACTTGCATATCGGAATGCCTGAGATGAGTTCTGGTTTTAGGATAAGGAGGATTATGGGGATTACGTGCAGAGTTATTAGGAGATGCTCTCGTGTGGAGGAGTTTTGGATTGAGGTAATGTGGGATGGTAAAGCTCCTCGTTGTGTTATTGTTAGTATGTATAGGGTGTATGAGGCAGTTAGTAGAATAGTGGTTCCTGTTAGAATAATTGTTAGTGGGGATCAGTGGAACAGGGTAATTACGATGGTTAGTTCTGCTATAAAGTTGGTTGTTGGTGGTAGTGCTATATTTGTCAGGTTAGCTAGGAGTCATCAGGTGGCTATTAGAGGTAGGAGTGGTTGGAGTCCTCGTGTCAGTAGGAGAATACGGCTATGGGTTCGTTCATAATTTGTGTTGGCTAGGCAGAATAGTATAGAGGACGTGAGTCCATGGGAAATTATTAATATTATAGCGCCTGAGAAGGCTCATTGAGTTTGTATTATGCCTGCGGCGACAACTAATCCTATATGGCTTACGGAGGAGTAAGCGATTAGTGATTTTAGGTCGATTTGTCGTAGGCAGATTGCGCTTGTTATAACTGCACCTCATAATGCTAGTGTAATAAATGGGTAGTAAAGGTTATTTGTGGATGGGTTTATTAGGATGGTAACTCGTATGATTCCATATCCGCCTAGTTTTAGCAGTAAGGCAGCAAGGAGTATAGACCCTGCAATTGGGGCTTCTACGTGGGCTTTTGGAAGTCATAGGTGGAGCCCGTATAGTGGGGATTTTACTATGAAGGCTAGAAGAAGGGCTATGCTAGATATTAGTCCTGTTCAAGAAGCGTTTATTGTTGGGTGGGAGAGTTTTAGTATTGGGAAGTAGAGGGTACCAATTTGGTTGTGAAGGTGGAGGATAACAATTAGTAAGGGCAGTGAGCTGATGAGAGTGTAGAATAGTAAGTAAATGCCCGCACTTAGTCGTTCTGGTTGGTTTCCTCATCGTGTAATGAGGATTAGTGTGGGAATTAGAGTTGCTTCGAATGCGATATAGAATAGTATTAGTTCTGAGGCTGAAAAAGCTAGTAAGATAAATGGCTGCACTGCGACGATTGTTGTGATGAAGATTCGTTTACGTACGATGGGTTCTTTTTCTAGGTGATTTTGGCTTGCTATGAGTATTAGTGGTAGTAGTCAGCAGGATAGAACTAATAGGGGGGAAGAAATTTGGTCAATTGAGGTTCAGTGAGTTAGACCTTTGCTTGGGTAGTATGTTGGAGCTAGTCATTGTAGGCTCACAGCGGCGATTAGGAGACTGTAGGCAGTAGTGTTGGTCCATAGGTATTTGTATGGAGAGAGGAGGGCGGTGGGTAGTAGTATAATGGTTGGGATGATGATTTTTAGCATTGTAGGAGGTTGAAGTTGTGTAAGTGGTCGGAGCCGTGGGTTCGGGTGGAAGCGACTAGGAGGGCTAGTCCTGTGCCTGCTTCACAGGCAGAAAATGCCAGTATGAGGATGGGTAGAATTGTAGCGGATGATGTTTGGGTTTGGATAGGTCATATGGATAGGGCGACGTACATGGATAGTATTATGCTCTCTAAACATAGGAGTGCTGATACTAGATGTGTCCGGTGAAATGCTAGGCCCAAGCTGCTTAAGGTGAAAGCGGAGATAAAGCTTAGATGTAGAGTAGACATTAAGAAAGTTATAGGGTGTGAGCTATAATTTGTTGAGTCGAAATCAACTGTCTTAATTAGACTAACTTTCTGTTATTCTGCTCATTCTAGTCCTCCTTGGATTCATTCATAAATTAAGCCTAGGGTAAGGAGAAGGATGAGGATAGAAGCTCATGTTAAAGTGGCGGTGGGGTCTTGTAGTTGGATGGCTCATGGTAGGGGTAGTAGTAGGGCAATTTCTAGATCGAATAATAGGAAAAGGATTGCTACTAGGAAAAATCGAATTGAAAATGGCAGCCGGGCGGACCCTAGTGGGTCGAACCCGCATTCGTATGGTGATAGTTTTTCTGGGTCTGGGTTTGTTTGGGCCAGTCAGAAGTTTAGTGCAGTTAGAGCAATGCTTAGGGTCAGTGATAGGATCATTATGAATAAAACTATGTTCATTACTCTTCTCTGGGCTTAAACCAGATTCTAGAGATTGGAAGTCAATTGTAATGAATATACTAGAAGAGTAAGATCCTCATCAGTAGATAGTTATATAAAGGAATAGTCATACGACGTCTACTAAATGTCAGTATCAGGCTGCTGCTTCAAATCCAAAGTGATGTTTAGGTGTAAAGTGGTATTTGATTAGGCGCAGAAGGCAGACTAGAAGGAATGTAGAGCCGATGATTACGTGGAGGCCGTGGAATCCGGTTGCGACGAAGAAGGTAGAGCCGTATACTCCATCGGCGATGGAGAAAGGGGCTTCATAGTATTCTATGGCTTGAAGGGCGGTAAAGTAGAACCCTAGAAGAACTGTTAGAGTGAGGGCTTGGATTGCTTGTTTGCGCTTAGCTTCTATGATGCCGTGGTGGGCTCATGTAACTGTGACTCCTGAAGCTAGAAGGATAGCGGTATTTAGTAGGGGGACGTCTATTGGGTCGAGGGGTTTGATTCCTACTGGTGGTCATTGCCCTCCTAGTTCTGGCGTAGGAGCTAGGCTGGAGTGGAAGAAGGCTCAAAAGAACCCCAGAAAGAAAAATGCTTCTGATGTAATGAATAGGACTATTCCATATCGTAGTCCTTTTTGAACTATAGGTGTGTGGTGGCCTTGGAATGTGCTTTCTCGTACAATATCACGTCATCACTGGAATATGACTAGGGCAGTAGAAGTTAGTCCAATGATTAACAGATATGGGGAGTTGAAGTGGAATCACATAGTTAGTCCTGAGGTGGTAAGCAGGGCGGCGGCGGCTCCTAAAATGGGTCATGGGCTTGGGTCGACTATATGGAAAGAGTGTGCTTGGTGTGCCATTTAGATTTAAATGTTTTCTTGTAAGTAGAGGCTTAGTAGTAAAACAAACACGTAGGCTTGGATTATGGCTACTGCTACTTCTAGAATGGTTAATAGGAATAAGATTAGAAGAGTTAGGAATGAAACTGCTGGTATGATTGAGATTAAGACAATTGTGGCTGTGGAGATGAGTTGGATTAGTAGGTGGCCTGCTGTAAGATTGGCTGTTAGACGTACTCCCAATGCGAGCGGTCGGATTAGTAGGCTGGTAGTTTCAATTAAGATTAGGGCTGGAATTAGTGGGGTTGGGGTCCCTTCTGGTAGTAAGTGTCCTAAAGAAATTGATGGTTGGTTACGTAGGCCTGTGAGTAGGGTGGCTAGTCACAGGGGGAAAGCTAGAGCCAAGTTTATTGATAGTTGAGTAGTTGGGGTGAATGTATATGGTAAGAGTCCTAGCAGGTTAACTGTTAATAGGAATATTATGAGAGATGTTAGAATTAGGGCTCATTTGTGGCCTTTTTTATTCAGTGGCATTATTAGTTGTTTTGTAATTATGTTGATTAGTCATAATTGTAGGGTTGAGAAGCGGCTGGTGATTCATCGGTTGTTTTGTGAGGGGATTAGTAGAGCTGGGAATGTTATTGAGATCAGAATTAGTGGGATACCTAGTAGGGATGGACTCGAAAATTGGTCGAAGAAACTTAGGTTCATGGTCAGGTTCACGGTTTGGTATTTGGGATTGTTGGGGCTTTGCTAGACACTTGGTTTGTGGACAGGAAGGAGAGAATTTTGGGTTGGATGATTATGGAGTAAGTTATTCATGAAATTAGCATGATAAAGAATCATGGGTTTGGGTTTAATTGGGGCATATCATTAAGGAGGGCCTATTTCCCTCTTTCTCTAGCTTAAAAGGCTAGCGCTGGTTCATAGCTTCTTAATGATTGAGATGAGAGTAGGGAGGATCAGTTCTCGAATACAGGGAGTGGGACGGACTCAACTACAATTGGCATAAAGCTGTGGTTAGCTCCGCAGATTTCAGAGCATTGACCGTAAAATACTCCAGGTCGAGAGGCAGTGAATGAGGTTTGGTTGAGTCGTCCTGGAATTGCGTCAGTTTTGACACCTAGGCTTGGAACGGCTCATGAGTGAAGTACGTCGTCGGCAGTTACAATGACTCGGACTGGAGATTCTATGGGAACAACTACGCGGTGGTCTACTTCCAGTAATCGGAAGTGTCCTAGAGGCAGGTCGGCAGTAGGTGTTATGTAGGAGTCGAATGTAAGATCTTTTAGGTCTGTGTATTCATAAGATCAGTATCATTGGTGGCCAATGGCTTTTAGGGTGAGATCTGGTTCGTTGATTTCGTCTATTATGTAAAGAATTTGTAGGGATGGGAGAGCAAGTATGATTAGGACTACTGCAGGGAGAATTGTTCAAACTAATTCAATTTCTTGTGCGTCAACTGTGGTTGATGAAAGTTTTTCAGTGAGTATGAGGGTTAGCAGGTACAGTACGAGAGTGCAGATGGCTAGGGCAGTCATTAGCGCATGGTCGTGGAATTCTACTAGTTCTTCTATGATAGGGGATGAAGCATCTTGGAAGCCGAATTGTGAGTGGTTAGCCATAGTTAAATGTTGAGGTGTACTGGGTTTTCACCTGTGATTTAGTCTTGACAAGACTATGTAATAATTTTACTAACACCTCTTATAAGAAAGAAGCATAAGTGGTTTGTATGCGGTTGGCTTGAAACCAACATATGAGGGTTCGATTCCTTCCTTTCTTGGACTTGGACAAAGGCTGGTTCTTCGAAAGTGTGGTATGGTGGGGGGCAGCCGTGCATTCACTCAACGTTTGTGCTCATTAGTTCAGGTCGTGGGGCTTTACGTTTAGATGCGAATGCTTCTCAGATGATAAATATTAGTATAATTACGGCTGTTAGAGAGATTAATGAGCCTACTGAAGAGATAGTATTTCATAGTGTATAGGCGTCTGGGTAATCTGAGTATCGTCGTGGTATTCCGGCTAGTCCCAGGAAGTGCTGAGGGAAGAAGGTTAGGTTTACTCCTACAAACATGACTCCGAAGTGAATTTTGGCTCATGTAGAGTGTAGGGTATATCCGGTGAATAGTGGGAATCAGTGGGTGAATCCTGCTAAAATTGCAAAGACTGCTCCTATGGATAGAACGTAGTGGAAATGAGCTACTACATAGTATGTATCGTGTAGGGCGATGTCTAAAGAAGAGTTAGCTAGCACAATTCCTGTTAGTCCCCCAATAGTAAATAGGAAGATAAATCCGAGGGCTCATAGCATTGGTGGGTCTCATTTGATTGTGCCTCCGTGCAGTGTTGCTAGTCAGCTAAATACTTTAATTCCGGTTGGAATAGCAATAATTATAGTAGCTGACGTAAAGTAGGCTCGTGTATCAACGTCCATTCCTACTGTGAACATGTGGTGGGCTCAGACGATAAATCCGAGGAACCCGATTGATAGTATTGCTCATACTATTCCTATATAGCCGAACGGTTCTTTTTTGCCAGCATAGTATGCTACAACGTGGGAGATAATACCGAATCCCGGTAGGATTAAGATGTATACTTCTGGATGGCCAAAGAATCAGAATAGGTGTTGGTATAGCACTGGGTCTCCTCCTCCTGCTGGGTCAAAGAATGTAGTGTTGAGGTTACGGTCTGTTAGGAGTATAGTGATACCGGCAGCAAGTACTGGTAGGGATAGAAGAAGTAGTACTGCGGTAATTAGGACTGATCATACAAATAGTGGGGTTTGGTATTGTGATAGAGCAGGAGGTTTTATGTTAATTGCTGTGGTGATAAAATTGATTGCTCCTAGGATTGATGAGATCCCTGCTAGATGTAGTGAGAAGATGGCTAGGTCGACTGAGGCTCCAGCATGAGCTAGATTACCAGCTAGTGGTGGGTACACGGTTCATCCTGTTCCTACTCCTGCTTCTACTGTTGAGGAGGCTAGTAGGAGGAGGAATGATGGAGGTAGAAGTCAGAAGCTCATGTTATTTATTCGTGGGAATGCTATATCCGGGGCACCGATTATTAGTGGGACTAATCAGTTTCCAAACCCCCCGATTATGATAGGCATAACCATGAAGAAGATTATTACGAAGGCATGGGCTGTAACAATTACGTTATAGATTTGGTCATCTCCTAGAAGAGCACCGGGTTGTCCCAGTTCTGCTCGAATTAGGAGGCTTAGGGCGGTACCAATTATTCCGGCTCATGCTCCGAAGATTAGGTACAGAGTACCAATGTCTTTGTGGTTAGTTGAGAATAATCATCGGTTAATGAAAGTCACAGGTAAGATGGCTGAGTGTATAAGCGTTAGGCTGTAGTCCTTTTTACAGAGGTTTGATTCCTCTTCTTATCGGCTCTGTAGTGAAGTTCATAGTGAGTTGCAAGCTCATTGATGCGCATTAATTATGCGTCGGAGTCTGTTAGGCAGAGGCCTGTTGGTTTGGGCATATAGCTGTTAACTATAGTGTTATGGGATCGAAGCCCATCTGTCTAGTAATAAAAAGTCCTAGCTTAATTAAAGCACCTGAGTTGCATTTAGGAGATGCAGGGTAGTGTCCTGCGGATTTTAACAGAAACTAAGAGGGTTTAACTCTTGTTTAAGGCTTTGAAGGCCTTCGGTTTAAGTGATCCTAAGTTTCTTTTATAGGATAGTAAGGACTATGGGGGAAATTGGTAGCAATGCGAGTGAGATGGTGATTAAGATAGGAATTAGGATGTTGACTGGTTTATTGACATGTCATAGTTTTATGTGGTTTGTGGTGTGGGGGGGAAGTGTGATGGTTGCGCAGTATGCAAGACGGAGGTAGAAGAATAGCCCTAATAGCGATAGAAGTGAAACAATCATTGCTGTTGGGGCTATGTCCTGTTTAGTGAGTTCTTGGATGATAAGTCATTTCGGGAGGAATCCAGTCAGGGGCGGGAGGCCGGCTAAAGATAGGAGGGTAAGTAGGAAGATAGAGCTAAGTGATGGTATTTTTGTTCATGCGGTTATTAGTGTAGATAGTTTTAGGACTTTTATTGAGTTTAAGGTGAGGAATACAGCCGCAGTTATCAGAGTGTAGAGGTAGAAGTTTAATAGGGTTAGTTTGGGGAAGTAGACAATGATGGTAGCCATTCAGCCTAGGTGGGAGATAGAGGAGAAGGCCATGATCTTTCGGGTCTGTGTTTGGTTTAGGCCCATTCACCCACCTACAGCTACGGAGAGAATGCCCATTGTAACCAGTAGGGTGGGGTTAAGTGACTGAGAAGTCATGAAGAGAAGAGTAATTGGTGGGAATTTTATGAGGGTTGAAAGGATTAGTCCAGTGATTAGAGAGGACCCTTGTAAGACTTCTGGGAATCAAAAATGGAATGGGGCTAGGCCTAGTTTCATTGAAAGAGCTGCAGTTAGGATTGAGCATGATGCTGGGTGGGATATCTGGGTAATGTCCCATTGTCCAGTCTCTCATGCATTTGTTATGCTCGAGAATAGTACTAGGGTAGAGGCAGCGGCTTGTACTAAAAAGTACTTAGTTGCTGCTTCGACGGCCCGCGGGTGGTGAGATTTTGCAATTAGGGGCAAAATAGAGAGTGTGTTAATTTCAAGGCCGGCCCAGGCTATAATTCAATGGTTGCTTGAAATTGTGAGAGTTGTGCCTAGGAGTAGGCTAGCGGTGAAAATTAATTTGGCTTGGGGGTTCATTAGTAGGGGAAGGGGTTAAACCATCATTTTCGGGGTATGGGCCCGATAGCTTGCTTAGCTGACCCTACTAGGAGATAATATAAAGGAAGTATGAAGGGCTTTGATCCCTTTCGTGTAGGTTCGATCCCTACTTTCCTAAGTGGCAGGAAATGAGAGGACTGGTTACCTCTATGTTCACTTTATCATAGTGACCCTTAAAGTTCAGGCACATTTCCATGAAGTCCTTATGTAGGGTGGTAGCCCTGCATAGCAGATTGGTATGCTAATATGTCATAGGCATAGGGCAAGTGTAAGGGGTAGGAAGTTTTTTCATAAGAGGTGTATGAGTTGGTCGTATCGGAATCGTGGGTAGGATGCACGAACTCATAGGAACCCTGCTGAAAGTAGTAGAACTTTTGTAGCTAGGATGACGGGAAACAGCTCTTGAGGAGGGTTGAACAGGCTTGGGTTGAAGAACAGGATGGCGGTTAGTATGTTTATAAGCATGATGTTGGCATATTCTGCTAGGAAGAACAGAGCAAACGGTCCTGCTGCATACTCAACATTAAATCCTGAGACTAGTTCAGATTCTCCTTCTGTGAGGTCAAATGGAGCGCGGTTGGTTTCAGCTAATGTTGAGACATATCATATCATGGCTAGTGGTCAGCAAGAGAAGATTAAGTACAATGGTTCTTGGGTAATGGCTAAAGTACTTAGTGTGTAGCTTCCGCTGAGTAGAATGACTGATAGTAGGATAATTGCTAGAGTAACTTCGTATGAAATAGTTTGAGCTACTGCTCGTAGTGCACCGATTAGGGCGTATTTTGAGTTAGAGGCCCATCCAGATCATAGAATAGAGTATACTGCTAGGCTTGACATGGTTAGTATGAATAATAGTCCAAGGTTTAGGTCTGCAAGTGGAAATGGAATTGGGAGGGGTGTTCAGATAGAAATTGCTAGTAATAGGGCTAGTATTGGGGTGAAGAAGAACAAGATTGGTGAGGATGTTGATGGTCGGATTGGCTCTTTGATGAATAGTTTGATTCCGTCTGCTACGGGTTGAAGTAGGCCGAATGGCCCTACAACGTTGGGTCCCTTTCGGCCTTGTATGTAGCTTAGGATTTTTCGTTCTACTAGGGTTAGAAAGGCTACTGCAATTAGGATTGGGACGGCATAAGATAGGGCTATAATGAGATTAATTAGAATAGGGTAGTTGGTCATTAGAGGGAAGCTAGGGAGAGGATTTGAACCTCTGATTTAAAGGACTTAAGCCTTTTGCATTTTCCGAGCTCTGCCACGCTAGCTGGTCCTTTTCTAGGATTTTGTTATGGTGTGATGGCCTTTCGTAATTTAGTTGGATTCATTACTTATGGCGAAGGCTTGCCTGTAGTATTGGCCTTACTTTTCCTGTCCTTTCGTACTGGGAAGAGTTAATCATAGATAGAAACCGACCTGGATTGCTCCGGTCTGAACTCAGATCACGTAGGACTGTTAATCGTTGAACAAACGAACCCTTAGTAGCTGCTGCACCACTAGGATGTCCTGATCCAACATCGAGGTCGTAAACCTCCTCGTCGATATGGACTCTTGGAGGAGATTGCGCTGTTATCCCTGGGGTAGCTTGGTCCATTGATCAATTATATTGGGTCTGGATGCTATTAGCACGTTGAGTGGTTGCTCTTGGTCTAGAGTTATGGTCCAATTTTTGGAGGATTTGTTTTTCTCCAAGGTCGCCCCAACCGAAAAATGCAGGCCAGTTCCTTTTAAGTGCGTGAACCCAGTGGGTGTGTATGTGGTTTAGGGTGGCTGCTGATTTTTAAGTTCCACAGGGTCTTCTCGTCTTATGTGGTTATCCCTGCTTTTGCACAGGGAGATCAATTTCACCGATTGCCCGCAAGAGACAGTTAAGACCTCGTTTAGCCATTCATACAAGTCCCGATTTATGAGACAATTGATTGCGCTACCTTTGCACGGTTAGGATACCGCGGCCGTTGAACACTGAGTCACTGGGCAGGCATCACCTTCAATACTTGTTTGTTGTTTGCTGAAGGCTATGTTTTTGGTAAACAGTCGGGTCTTGGTGTGTTTGCCTAGTTCCTTTTGCAGGTTTTAATCTTTCTTAACGGACGCTCCTCTGTCGGGTTAACAATATGCTTGATACTCTGCTTGTTTTATTGGTCGTATCTTGGTTTTTTGTTAATAATGTACTGATGTAAGCTCGCGTCGTAGAGGGATGACCCTGGTTACTCATTCTAGCATTAATTCTCCTATTTAAGTATAGGTTAGCCTGTTAATGATGAGGGAGTCATAAAGTTTAGGTATTTTTAAGCTAGGAGCTTTAACGCACTCTTTGTTGATGGCTGCTTGAAGGCCCACAGTAATTTTTTCTACAAAATATTTATCCGCTCGTAGAGATTGTATTCTTTTTTAAAGGAGCTGTACCTCCTTTAAATAGCCCTTAATTCGCTTCATTAGGGTTTGTGAGTTTTCCTTGGAGAAGAATTAAGAGTGAACTAAGATTCGTTTCACAGGCAACCAGCTATCACCCAGCTCGGTTGGCTTTTCACCTCTACTAGTAAGTCATCCCACTCTTTTGCGACAGAGACGGGTTCGCTCAATATTAGCTGCTCACAAGTAGCTCGCTTGGGTTTCGGGGTGGCAAACTTCAATTCATTTTGCTTGGTTTTTCTTGCTAGACCATGATGCAAAAGGTACAAGGGTTGATCTTTGCTGTTTATAGCTTGGTTTATTTCACTATTATTTCATCTTTCCCTTACGGTACGTAGTCTCTATCGCGCCAATGGTTGTCTTTTCTATCGCCTATACTAAGACTAGTAAATGCTTTAGTTTGGTGTATGGGGAGTAGCTTTGTTATTCCAGGTCAATGCAATTGGGCTAGAGTCTGGCATCAAGACGATCTGGTATTATCAGATATCTTTCAGGTGTAAGCTGAATGCTTTTTTTAAAGCTACGTCTTGGTGGTCTAAGTACACCTTCCGGTACACTTACCTTGTTACGACTTGCCTCCTCTTTAGCTTGATAGCGTATTAATGTATTAAAGATTGGTCGCTTGTGAGGAGGGTGACGGGCGGTATGTACGTGCTCCAGAGCCGGCTTAAAGAGGGCTTGATTATCCCACTTTACTGCTAAATCCGCCTTCGAGAGGCCGTTTCAGACCTCTTTGCCGTAATGTTCTAGTTTAGAAAATGTAGCCCATTGCTCCCATTCCATAGGCTATACCTTGACCTGTCTTGCTAGTGGGTTAGACTATTGCGCTCACTGTTAGGCCTTCAGAGAGGGTGGGCTGGCGACGGCGGTATATAGGCTGATTTTGCAAGAAATGGTTAGGTAAATCGTGGATCATCGATTACAGAACAGGCTCCTCTAGGTGGGTTTGGAGCACCGCCAAGTCCTTAGAGTTTTAAGCGTTTGTGCTCGTAGTTCTCGGGCGGATGCTTAGGTAGGATAAAGCATCAATATTTAGGGCCAGGCATAGTGGGGTATCTAATCCCAGTTTGGGCCCTGGCTTTCGTGGATTTCAATTAATCGTTAGTCTAAGATCTCTTTCGGCAGTTGGTCTTATGGGCATCTTAGGCTTGTTACGGCTCAGTTGCTTTTTGATCTTAGTTACTTTGATAACATGTTACCACCCTTTACGCCGTTATAAAGTTGATTTGGGTCTCCTGTATAACCGCGGTGGCTGGCACAGGATTTACCGACCCTTAAGTTGCTATGACTAAGTCGAGTTTACACTCATTGCTTAATGTTAACTACTGCTGAGAACCCGTGGGGGCGTGGCAAGTGCAAGGCGTCTTGGGCTACAATTGATGTGTGCCTGATACCCGCTCCTATCGACTTGGTTAAAGGGTGCCTAGGGCATTTACACTGGAGTGCGGATACTTGCATGTATAAGTCTAGCAAAAACCAACAGTAAGGTTAGGACTAAGTCTTTTGTCCATGGGTGTTTGTGGCAGCCATCTTGACATCTTCAGTGTCATGCTTTATTTAAGCTACATGGAC